TTTCCGATAGCTCAACGGTAGAGCATATGACTGTTAATCATCAAGGTTGTAGGTTCAATTCCTATTCGGAAAGATGTCGAAAGAGTAATTAACTCAAAGGTAGAGTGTTTCGTTTACACTGAAAAAGCTAATGGTTCAAATCCATTATTACTCAATTTGACGTGTTTGTAGCTTAATTGGAAGAAAGCATTAAATTACGAATTTAAAGATTAAAAGTTCGATTCTTTTCAAACACTTCTATTTTAAGGGTGTATAGCTTAGAAGGTAAAAGCAATAAACTTTTAATTTATCGATCTTAGGTTCGACTCCTAATACACTCAATGCTATCAAAGAATTTGAAGAATCATCTATTTTATCTATACTTTTTAGAACTTTTATTTCGTTCTTTGTATGTATTTATAAGTTTATTGCTGTGTGTTAGCATATCTTTTTTTGACGTAAATGCATTATTGTTGTTGGAAACTTACCCCTACTTGAAGTTCTCGAATAAAGAATTTTTGATCGTGCATACGACTGATCTATTAAATGTAGTATGGACACTGAGCTTTACAAACGCGTTTCTAATTGTGTTTCCGTTTTACCTTTACCAGCTGTTTTTGTTTTTTAAATCAGGATGGTACGTATACCAAATTAGGTTCATACGGGTTAGTTCGGTGGTACCAGTGTTGGTATACGTTATCAGTTTAGTGATATGCTACACTTGTATAGTTCCAATGTTTCTTGATTTTCTGTCTCAATGAGAAGTTAGATACTTTAAAAATGTTTTAAACGTATCGTTTAGTCTGCATATCTTTAGCTACATAAATTGGATCCTTGCAATAAAGTATTGTATTTGCTTTTATATGTACACTGTAGTTTTGTTTTTTGTGAAAGTTTATTATTTAGTAAACTTTAATAAACTCTATAAGCTGATGAAATTATATAAAAAGCAAGCTCTGTTTGCGAGTTTGCTTATGTTTTTTGTTTTATCTCCTCCGGATGTGTTTTTACAACTATTTTTAATTTTTTGCAGTTTTCTTTTAGTGGAGATCCTCCATTTTGTATTTTGTTACATAGTTGTAAACTTTCTTAAATATTAAAATGCCTACAGTACAACAACTTTTAAAGAATTCTAGAAAAAATAAGAAAGATAAGAATAAAGTGGCGGCTTTGAAAAAATGTCCGCAAAAGAAGGGTGTTTGCGTAAGAGTATATACGATAAATCCGAAAAAACCTAATTCTGCTGAACGTAAAATAGCAAAAGTACGTTTGACTAACGGAAGATTAATTATTGGATATATACCAGGGGAAGGTCATTCACTGCAAGAGCACTCTATAGTCTTGGTGCGAGGGGGGCGCGTAAAGGACTTACCCGGGGTTCGTTATCATTTTGTTAGGGGTCCCTATAACTTCCATGGCGTTGTAAATAGAAAAAAGTCCCGCTCAAAGTACGGAAGGAAACGGAATTAATTGGCTCCTATCGTTTAGCTGGTTAAGACAATGTTTTTTCGTAGCATGGACGTGGGTTCAAGTCCCACTAGGAGTGTAACGGGATGGAGTAAAGTAGGTTTAACTCGTTAGGCTCATGATCTAAAATTATAGGTTCAAATCCTATTCCCGTAAATTTATGCAAATTAAGCTATGTCTCTCAATTATAAAGGTCGAAAATTAAAAAAAAGGTTTTCAAATGTAAAGAAAATAAATTCCAGTGATATCAAGTATAGCGTTTTTCATTACTTTCTGCAAAAAGAAAATTTAATTTTAAGTAGAAAAGCTATAAGCTATTTTTTAGTTACGGAAAGTGGATCTTTGTTTAGTTTAAAAAAGTGATCTACAAGTTTCATTCACAAATCGTATTAAAGTTAATAGGGTAGTTAGATTTATTAAAAAACTAAAATATATGACATAAGAGTTTGATCCTGGCTCAGAATGAACGTTGGTAGTTGACCTAACACATGCAAGTTAAATAAACTTAATACTTTTAAGTTTGTAGCGTACGGGTGAGTAATATATAGAAATATACCTCAAAAGTTTATTAAATGTGCAAAATTTACTTGTTTTGAGAAAAGTCTATACAAGATTAACTGGTTGGTAAGTTTAATGGTCTACCAAGGTTATAATCTTTAGCTGATCTGTGAAGATGAACAGCCACATTGGAATTGAGACACGGTCCAAACTTTAATTAAAGGCAGCAGTGGGGAATCTTGGGCAATGAACGGAAGTTTGACCCAGTTAAACTACATGTGTGACGAAGGTAAATAACTGTAAAACACTAAAGTCGACTATAAATGGTGTTCATAGTTCGATTACAATCCTGGCTAATTTCGTGCCAGCAGCCGCGGTAAAACGGGAAGGGTAAACGTTATTCGAATTTATTGGGCGTAAAACATACGTAGGTGGAAAACTATATTTTTTATAAAAACCTTAGGTTAGTCCTGAGTATATTTTTAAAACAAGTTTCTAGAGTTTAGCTAGAGATTACGGAATTTTAAGTGTAACAGTAAAATGTTCTAATATTTAAAGGAACTTCAATAGCGCAAGCAGTAATCTAAGTTAATACTGACATTAATGTATTAAAGTGTGGGTAGCAAAAGGGATTAGATACCCCCGTAGTCCACACCCTGAACGATGAGTGTTTATCTTTGAGTTCATGCTTCGAAGATATAGTTAACACGTTAAACACTCTGCCTGGGAACTATGATTGCAAAATTAAAACTCAAAGGAATTGACGGGAACCTACACAAGCAGTGGAGCATGTGGTTTAAATCGATAATACGCGAAAAATCTTACCAGTTTTTGTATAGTTGTATAAACTACAGGTGTTGCATGGCTGTCGTCAGTCCGTGCTTTGAAGTGTTTGGTTTATTCCAGAAAACGGACAAAACTCTTGTATACTTTTGAGTGTAGACAACTAAAGATATTTTAGAGGAAGTTAAGAATGACGTCAAGTCTTTATGACCCTAATAAACTGGGCTACTTTCATGTGCTACAATGGTTTTTCCAAAAAGAAGCAAAAATGTAAATTTGAGCAAAACAAGAAAACAAACCAAGTTCGGATTATTTTCTGAAACTTGAAGATATGAAGGTGGAATTGCTAGTAATCGTAGATTAGAATGTTACGGTGAATAGATTCTTAGGTTTTGTACACACCGCCCGTCACACTATGGAAATTCTCGTTATTTGAAGATTGTGTAAATGATTCATAATAATGAAAAGACTGGAGTGAAGTCGTAACAAGGTAGCCGTAGGGGAACCTGCGGCTGGAAAATAATTATAGACATCTACTATCCTACTTTTAATAATTAAAACTAAATAACTATTCAATGATTGTACAATCTAACTACATGAACATCCCTATTTTTCTATTCTTGATAAGCTTGTTAGGTATGTTTTGAAATCAAAAAAACATCTTGGTAATGTTAATGTCCCTTGAAATGATGTTTTTGGCAGTTAGTTTTAACTTAATACTGACGTCAATTCGTATTGATGATATTACAGGCCAAATTTTTGTTATATTAATATTAACGGTGGCTGCTGCAGAATCCTCTATTGGTCTAGCTATTTTAGTTATATACTATAGAGTTCGAAGCACTATAACTGTGGAACTTATGGACCTTATGAAAGGCTAAATTTTTTGGTTAAGTAATTTACTAAATCTTTTTCTAAAACACTCAATAGTAATCTTGATAAAAAAACAGTTGGACGTCACGCTACGAAAACTTGTAGGTAGGCATAGGCCTGTGATCTATAAATTTCCAAAGAGTAAACTCTATTAAATTTACAATAAAGAATGCGAATTGAATCATCTTAGTAGCATTGGAAAAAATCAAATGAGATATCGCGAGTAATGGTGAATTAAAGCGATAAAAGCTAATTGGTCTTCTAGTCTATAAGCCTGACACTCAAAAAGGTACAAGTCCTGTGCTAGACTGGATTGCATTTTTAAGTAGTATGAATTTCAATTTATATGAACATAGGAGAACCACCTTCTAAGCTACTTTAAGTTTTTTTAATCAATAGTGTACGAGTATTGTGAAAGAAAGATGAAAAATCCTGATTGGGATTAATTTTTAAGTTGGGTGTTTATTACTGTTCGAAGTTTATTTTTAATAACGAAGTGCCTTTTGCATAATGAGTCAGCAAGTTGACAGCTATAGCAAACTTAAGTAAGAGTATTTAGGTGAGTTTGAAGTTATATCTGCCAGACCTGAAACCAAGTGATCTAACCATGAGCAAGTTGAAAATTCATTAGTGTGCTTTTTAAGACTGGACTTTCGTATGTAGCAAAATACAAAGATGACTTGTGGTTAGGGGCGAAAGACTAATCAAACTTGGAAATAGCCGGTTTTTCACGAAATGTATTTTAGTACAGCGTTAATTTCAAGTACATTGTGAGTAAAGTTCAAGTTAAACTATGGGGTCCTAAAAATCTACTAAGTTTATTTTATCTTTTAATTATATAGTTACAAAATTAACAGACAGTCTTTGGGCGATAAGGTTCAAAGACAAAAGGAAAACAATCCAGATCGTATGCTAAGATCTATAAAACGTAATTTAGTGTGGAAGTACTTGCAAAGAGTCAAATAATAAAACCAGTAGGCTTAGAAGCAGTCTTCTACTAGGGGAAGCGTTTTAGCTCATTATTTTTTCTTCCTTGTACTAAAATTAAGTAGGCTCAAGTTACGTATCGAAGCAACGAGTTTTTAACGGTAGTGAAACGCTTTGTAAGATTTTTACTAATTAAGAAATTAGTAAACTAAACTCAAAGGTGCTAATGCTGACATGAGTAGCGAAAATTGTGTTAAACAATCACAATCACTTTATGTTCAAAGGTTTCAACGTAATTCTAAATTCGTTGAGTTAGTCGGTCCTTAAAAGAAGAGTATGTGAAAACTATACTTGATAGGAGCATCAGAATCTATTGTATGTAATATAAATACTTTTTTGTATTATGAAAGAAAGCTTGAATTTACATTTTTTAATTTTGCGGTAATCAAATATAGAAGAAAGCTTTTCGAGAAAAATCTACAATAAAAAAGACCGTACTTTAGCCGACACTGGGGAACTTATCGAGAAGATTACAGTGAATGAAACAATTATACTTAAGGAACTTGGCAAATTGTCTCCGTACGTTCGCAATAAGGAGAGTCTTCATTGAGTGAAGATAGCATGGAAAAAGCAACGACTGGTTATCAAAACCATAGGACTCTGCTAATAGATAGTAAAAGTATAGAGTCTGATGCCTGCCCGGTGCTTAAACATAAATCATTTTGGTGAAATCCGAATAATAAGCTTAAGTAAACGGCGGTTCTAACTATAAGAATCCTCAGGTAGCGAAATTCCTTGGCGGGTAAGTTCCGTCCTGCATGAATGGCGTCACGATTGCTTTACTGTCTTGAGTATAACTTCAGCGAAATTACAAAACCTGTGAAAATGCAGGTTACTTGCAGTAAGACGAAAAGACCCTAGATCCTTTACTTAATTTATGTATTGTAAATAACTACAATTTTGTGTAGTATAGGTGGAAGTTTTTATACATCTTTTGAAATACCACCCTGTTTTGTAGTAATTTACTTATTTATAACGAAAGTATAAAAACAGTGCATAAAAGAAAGTTTACTTGGGATGAGTGTCTCCTAAAGTGTAACGGAGATGTACAAAGGTAAAGTTCACGCATAATGGTCATAACTTGCTTGACAATTAGATTGATAAATCAAGTTGGGACGCGTAAGTCAGTCATATTGACCCGGTATTTAAGTGTGGAATTGATACCGTTCAACAGATAAAAGGAACTCTAGGGATAACAGATTCATCGTGATTGAGAGTTCATATTGACGTCACGGTTTGATACCTCGATGTCGACTCATCTTATCCTGAAATGGAAGTCTATTTCAAGGGTCTAGTTGTTCGCTAGTTAAAAAGGTACGTGAGTTGGGTTCAGAACGTCGTGAGACAGTTCGGTCTCTATCTACTGCAAGCACTGAAAAATAAGAAGTCTATTTCTAGTACGAGAGGACTGAAATAGATTAACCTCTAGTTGATTGATTGTTATACCAATAGCATAGTCAAGTAGCTACGTTAATTCAATATATATACTGAAAGAATCAATAGTATAAAAAAATACTTCCGGCATTTTTCAAGAATATTCTAAAAGACTATTAGATTGATCGGTTTGAAAACAAAATTTAGTAATAAATAGTTAACAAACACGAAAACTTTTATTCAGTAAAGATTTGGAATCTGACTTAACCAAAATAAATAAATAAAATGGCTCAAAAAATTAATCCTACAAGTTTTAGACTGGGCATTACTCAGTTATGAAATTCAAATTTTCAAGTATACGATAAAACATTCAGTTTCTATACTTATATTTTACATGAACATCTGAAAGTTTATAGCGTCTTGAGTAAACTTTTTTTCTTAAATGGTTTTCTATTAAACTATCAGGAATGAAAGTTTGATAAATCGAAAGTTAAAATCAATATTTTCTATTCGGTTGTACCTTTTAATGATAAAGATAGTAAAAGTCTATTCTTTCAAAAATTACCTAGAATGGTAAATTTTTGGTTTTTTCATAATGTTTATACACATTTGTACTTAAAGTCATCTTGATCACTATCAAATAATTTATTGACTGCTTATAGTTGTCATCTTTTAGATAAACACGTGTCTTTCAAAAAAACTATTTGAAGTTTAACTAAATTTTTAGAAACATATTTAAACTCGAAGAAACTATCTTATTACAAGTGTGGTGTCTTGAAACTGAAATTGGAAGGCTTCAAAATCAAGATATCTGGTAGGTTAGATAATTCAAAAAACCAAATGGCTAAAAGCTTTGAGCAGTCTATGGGTTATCTCCCTTTAACTAGCTTGAAAAGCTATGTTGTTTTTTCTAATAAGAAAATTTACACAAAATCAGGGGTGTGCGGACTCAAAGTATGATTATACTATAAAATTTGCAATTAAATCGAATGATTAGTAAATATAATTTAAAGCTTAAACATTCTAACCACATTTTAAAGTTTGGAAAATTTGGTATAAAGACAATAACTTTTGGAAGATTAATTAAATCACAGATAGACACTATAAACTATTTTCTGGTAAGAAGCTTAAAAAGTAACAAAAAGTCAGTAAAACTTTGAAATTTACTATTTTTAAATACTACACTTACAAAGCTAAATTCTGAATCTCGTATGGGTAAAGGTAAAGGTTCTATGCACACCAAAGCTGCCTTCTTAAGACCCGGGAGTATACTGTTTGAATTTGAAGGTATCACTATGCAACAAATAACAGTATTAATTAAGAATTTAAATAAAGTAACTAACTTGAAGTTAGCTTTGGTCGTAAAATAACACTGCGGGAGAGAAACTTAAAGGTTGAGTGTTAGTCTGTCGCACTAAAAGTTGCGGGTTCAAGTCCCGTCTCTCTCGGTTAAATAGTCGAGATCAGTAAAGTAAAACACTTAAAATTATATACAAACTATGCAACTGCTTTTTTCGCAATGAGTCTCTCGCTGAATTTTTTCTACAAATCATAAAGATATAGGTACCTTGTATTTGATCTTTGGTGCTTTTTCAGGGATACTAGGGGGTTGCATGTCTATGTTGATTCGTATAGAATTGTTGCAACCAGGAAACCAATGACTTCTAGGAAACCATCAAATTTATAACGTTCTTATAACAGGACACGCAATTTTAATGATTTTCTTTATGGTTATGCCAATAATGATTGGGGGTTTCGGTAATTGACTAGTACCAATAATGATTGGTAGTCCAGATATGGCATTCCCAAGACTAAATAATATATCTTTTTGATTATTGCCGCCTTCTCTTTGCTTGCTATTGTTATCAACAGTAGTTGAAGTAGGAGCTGGTACCGGTTGAACAGTGTATCCTCCGCTAAGTTCAATTCAAAGTCATTCTGGAGGTGCTATAGACTTAGCAATTTTCAGCCTTCATTTAGCTGGAGCTTCATCTATTTTAGGAGCTGTAAATTTTATATCTACTATTTTAAACATGCGTAGTCCCGGTCAAAGTATGTATAGGATACCTTTATTCGTTTGATCTATTTTTGTAACTGCATTCCTGTTGCTTTTAGCAGTTCCTGTATTAGCTGGAGCTATTACTATGCTATTAACGGACAGGAACTTTAATACTTCTTTTTTTGACCCTGCAGGTGGTGGAGATCCTGTTCTGTACCAACACCTTTTCTGGTTTTTTGGTCACCCGGAAGTTTATATCTTAATTATACCGGGCTTCGGTATGGTTAGTCATATAGTATCGACTTTTTCTAGAAAACCTATTTTCGGTTATATAGGTATGGTTTACGCAATGGCTTCCATAGGCGTCTTAGGTTTCATCGTGTGGGCGCATCATATGTATACAGTAGGTCTAGATGTTGATACTAGAGCCTATTTTACAGCGGCAACGATGATAATTGCGGTACCTACAGGTATCAAAATTTTTAGCTGAATAGCTACCATGTGAGAAGGCTCTATACACTTAAAAACACCTATGTTATTTGCAATAGGTTTTATATTTTTGTTTACTATAGGAGGACTGACAGGTATTGTTCTAGCCAATTCTGGTCTAGATATTAGCTTGCATGATACGTATTACGTGGTCGCTCATTTTCATTATGTTCTTTCTATGGGTGCTGTTTTTGCTATTTTTGCAGGGTTTTATTATTGATTTGGTAAAATTACAGGACTCCAATATCCTGAGCTGTTAGGTCAAATACACTTTTGATCGACTTTTATAGGAGTAAACTTAACTTTTATGCCTATGCATTTTTTAGGTTTAGCTGGAATGCCTAGACGTATCCCAGACTATCCGGATGCTTATGCAGGATGAAATTTAATTGCTTCATATGGATCGTATGTAGCTCTATTCTCAACATTGTTTTTTTTTTACACAATTTTTGTATCAGTAACATCAAATAACGTTTGTATAAATTCGCCTTGAGAGTTTGAAAATTTAGAAAAAAACGGAAACTCAACTCTGGAATGAATTGTCAATTCACCACCAGCTTATCATACTTTTGAAGAAATGCCTTTAATTTGTGAAACTGTTAAAAACTAAAAAACAGATGGACAATATTCTTAAACTTATTCACTTAGATCTATACACGTGTCTTACGTTGTTCGCCCATGCTGATGTTGCAGAAGATTGACAGCTAGGATTTCAGGATCCTGCAACTCCTATAATGGAAGGTGTTATAAATTTACACCACGACTTAATGTTTTTTTTATGCATAATTTTAATTTTTGTCACTTGAATATTAGGGCGTACTTTATGGCATTTTGAACATACCCAGAATACTATCCCGTCGTCTTTAACGCATAGTACTTTTATAGAAATAGTTTGAACAGTTACACCAGCTTTACTTCTTTTATTTGTAGCTATACCCTCTTTCTCGCTTTTATACGCTATGGATGAAATAATATCGCCTGCAATAACTGTTAAAACTTTAGGCCATCAGTGGTATTGAAGCTATGAATATTCAGATTACTGCAATGAAGAGGGCGAAACTGTAAGTTTTGATAGCTATATGGTTCCAGAAGAAGACTTAAATTATGGTCAACTGCGATTGCTAGAAGTTGATAATCGTATGGTGATACCCGTAAACACTCATATACGTGTTATAGTCACCGCAGCTGACGTTTTACATAGTTGAGCAGTCCCATCTTTGGGAGTTAAATGCGATGCTATACCGGGCCGTTTAAATCAAACTTCACTGTTTGTTAAACGTTCGGGTATTTACTATGGTCAATGCAGTGAAATCTGCGGTATCAATCATGGATTTATGCCAATCGTTATAGAGGCAACTAGTTTACCAAACTACGTTGTATGAGTATCAAACAAATTTAATGAGTAGCTCATGAGGGTTTCTTTTACGCAATTTGTTTTGTTAGTTATATTTTTTTTTATCCTTTTTAAACCGAAATACGTTTTAAATGTATCTAAACTGCTCTATAAATATTTGAAGAAAAGTTAAAAACTAAATAACACACATTTCAATGACGTCGTTAGTACAAGTTTCAAAGTCTACGCAGAGACATCCATTTCATTTAGTTGACCCAAGTCCATGACCATTTGTAGCCTCTTTATGTGCTTTTTCATGTGCAATAAGTGGGGTTTTATACATGCATGCTTATATAATCGGTAAATCCCTATTCAATATAAGTTTTATTTTGCTCTTATTTTCAATGTTTGTATGGTGACGTGATGTAGTCAGGGAGTCTTCTTTTGAAGGCTATCACACTGGTACTGTTCAAAAAGGATTAAGATTTGGTGTCATATTGTTCATAGTATCAGAGATACTTTTTTTTTTCGCCTTTTTCTGAGCTTTCTTTCACAGTAGTTTGGCGCCTGCGGTGGAAATAGGATCCATATGGCCTCCAAAAGGTATTAATGTTTTGAGCCCGTGAGAAGTGCCATTCCTAAATACTTTAATACTGCTACTGTCAGGTTGTACTGTAACTTGATGTCATCACGCTATTGTCTCAAATTTAAGAAACCAAGCGATTGTAAGTTTATTTATAACGATAATATTGGCGTGTGTGTTCACAACTTTCCAAGTGTATGAATACAATATGGCTGACTTTAGATTATCTGATGGTATTTATGGTTCAACTTTTTACATGGCTACAGGATTTCATGGATTTCATGTCATTATAGGTACTTTATCTTTGACTATATGTTTTATACGTTTAATTCGTTATCAGTTCACGCAGCAGCACCATTTTGGTTTTGAATCTTCTGCTTGATATTGACATTTTGTTGATGTTGTTTGATTGTTTTTATTTGTATCAATTTATTGATGAGGAAGTTCTTAAGAAGTAATGTTAAATTTTGGTTTCACCAGCTTAGCTTCATTAACACTAGTATATCTAAACATTATTGTTCTAGATGAAGAAATATTAATATTAATTTGTTTTATTACCTTTAATTGAATAGCTTTCAATAGACTAGGTGAAAATATTTTTAGCAGTTTAAAAAACCAAGCTTCAATTTTAGAAAATATTATAACAAATTCACTAAACTCACTACTGGATAAACTCTTACTTGCTATACAATTAAAAAAGAAAGTCAAGAATTTATCTATAGATTTCCAGGCTCTGAAAAACCGCTTTATTAAGCTTAGTTCTGTTGTATTAAGCAAGTTTCCAGATCACCTAGCTCAAAAGTTAAATTCAGCTTATCCTAAAAGATTACAATATGTTTGGAGGTTTGAAGAACAAACTGTTAAATTATTGGCTTTACTCTTAAATAAAAAGCTGGATAAGCTTATATCTACCCAAAAATTTTTCACGAATAACTTGAAAGTTGTCAACTTTATACGTATAAACAAAATTACTTTACGAGAGCGCTTTAAAACTATTTAAAATACTACGCGGATATAGAATAATAGGTAAATTCAGTAGTTTTCCAAACTAAAAATTGTGAGTTCAAATCTCACTATCCGCTATTTGTATTTTACTTAAAATAAACCAAAGTGGTGTATAGCCAAAATAGGTAAGGCAATGACTTTTGACGTCATCATATAAAGGTTCGAGTCCTTTTACGCCAACTGTACACCTTTCATTACTCGCTTGGTGAAAAGGTAAACACGACGGATTTAAAATTCGTTCTCTATATTCGGGTTACTGGTTCAAGTCCAGTAGCGAGTAATAATATTTAAAAAAAAATACCAAAACTTTTTATGCGCTTTCTTAAAAAAAACGTCATATCTATAGTAAACGAACACTTAATTGACTATCCTACGCCGATAAACATTCACTATGCGTGAAACTTTGGCTTTTTATCTTCTATCTGTTTGGTCGTACAAATTCTGACAGGTATTTTTCTAGCCATGCACTATACCCCCCATATAGATTTGGCTTTTATTAGCGTGGAGCATATTATGCGTGATGTCAACTATGGATGACTACTACGCTACATACATGCTAACGGAGCATCTATGTTTTTTATAGTAGTTTACATACACATTTTTCGAGGATTATATTTTGGGTCTTACACTAAACCTAGGCATTGAGTTTGACTTATAGGTGTAATTATACTACTTTTGATGATCGTGACAGCCTTTATAGGATATGTTTTGCCCTGAGGTCAAATGAGTCTATGAGGCGCCACCGTTATTACAAACTTAGTTTCGGCTATTCCTTTAATAGGAAATTCTATAGTTTCTTGATTGTGAGGAGGATTTTCTGTTGACAATGCAACTTTGAACAGGTTTTATAGTTTACACTATTTGTTACCTTTCGCTATAGTAGCAGCTTCACTTATACACTTGACTTTATTACATCAAGATGGCTCGGGTAACCCATTAGGCATAGATTCTAAAGTTGATAAAATAAGTTTTTACCCTTACTTTTTGATAAAAGACTTTTTTGGTCTAGTGATATTTTTAGTATTTTTTTCTATATTTATATACTTTTTGCCTAATACATTAGGTCATCCTGATAATTATATAGAAGCAAATCCAATGGTGACACCAGCACATATTGTACCTGAGTGATACTTCTTACCTTTTTACGCTATACTGAGAAGTATACCCCATAAACTAGGTGGTGTGATTGCTATGGTTTCGGCCATCGCTATTTTAGCGGTTTTACCTTGGATACATAGTACTGAAATTCGAAGTTCTCGATTTAAACCCGTCTATAAATTTTTATATTGGACGTTGTTGAGTTGTTGTTTTATACTGGGATGAATTGGTGGTATGCCAGTAGAAGACCCCTATATTCTTATTGGTCAACTTGCTAGTCTTTACTACTTTCTCTACTTTTTAGTCATAGTACCCTTTTTAGGTAAAATCGAAAAAGAACTGTTGAAATTTAAGTATTAGAAATTAATTAAAGGTATGTATTCATATTTACATACCTTTAATTAGTTTTATATGGATAGAGAGATTCGAACTCTCATGCTGAACATTAGAATCTAAACCTAACACGTCTACCGGTTCCGTCATATCCATAAATTTCAAACTACTTTCTAAGGTTGACAAATTTAATGACTTCATTAGATTTGCGGGAAAGTTGGATCGCAATTTTCTGTTTTTTAACATCAATTCTCTGATGCATGGTTAACACTATGACACCTATCATAGCTATCAATAGTATTAATCCACACAGCAAAAATAATAAAGAATATTTAGTATACAGGACTCCGCCGATTGCCTTTACATTAATTATGCTACTACTTTCTAAGATCCAAGAAATTCACTCCAATTCTTTCTGTTGAGATTTTATTAAATCAAAAGATTCTACGGATAGCTTGAACTGGTTAAACAATATTATGAAAACTAGAATAGAAACTGGTAGAATGGAAAAGTTTTGTATTTTAGAAGAACTCAATTTTACGTTTAACATCATAACTACAAAAAGAAAAAGTACTGCTATTGCACCAACGTACACGATTATTAACATTAAAGACAAGAATTCCGCACCAAATAACAGAAGCAAACCAGACGTATTGCAAAAAACTAAGATCAGGAACAAGACTGAATGTACTGCATTGGACAAACTAATTACCATTAAAGATGACAGTAAAATAAATGTTGAGAGTACGTAAAAAAGTAAAATACTTGGACTCATTATATTTTTGTTATATTAGCGAAAAAAGGGATTTGAACCCTCAACTTTAATCTTGGCAAGATTACACTCTACCTTTTGAGTTATTTTCGCAAGCCGGCGGAGCGAGCTTGGTTAGGTTTGAGCAGCAGATTGTGAATCTGAAGGTCGTGGGTTCAAATCCCACTCTTCGCCTAAGTCATTTTGGATAACATGTACTTGATGGATGATATAGCTTTCCCTGGATTTAATGACTTAGGGCAAACTTTACTACAATTCATTATCGTATGACATCTAAATAAACGCATTTTGTGATTTAAAAACTCTAGTCTACTTTTAGTTTTTTTATCCCGAGAGTCTACTATTCATCTATAAGATTGTAGTAATATTGCAGGACCTAAATAGGTATTTTGATTCCACCAATAACTAGGACAGCTAGCTGAACAACAAGCACACAGGATACACTCATACAAGCCATCCAATTGGACTCTATCTCTTTTAGACTGCAAATGTTCTTTAATCAAAACGTTACTGTTATATAATCACGGTTTAATTAATTTATATTGGTTATAGAAATTTGATAAGTCTGGGATTAAATCTTTTATAACGTACATATGAGGTAAAGGGTATATAGTGATGAACTTATTATTCGTTTTCAAAGTTTTTAAGCATGCCAATGTATTCAAACCATCTATATTCATAGAACAACTTCCACATATACCTTCTCTGCAAGACCTTCTAAAAGTTATAGACGAATCTTGATCTTCTTTGACTCGTATCAACGCGTCTAAAACCATGGGACCGCAATCGTTTGTAGATATTGGATGTATTGAAAACCAAGGACTTCTTTTAAATATAGGACTTCACCTATAAATCCGTAAAAACTTTTGGTATTTAGAAAATACTTTAGTGTTTAAAAAAATTTTGTTATTTTTTACTAGAAACATTTTTAATTCATTAAATTTACTACTACAATAACCAACAATATGATCATAATTATATAAAAAGAACTACGAACGTTATTTACATCAAGTAAATAACCTAAGCTACATAAAATATGACGAACGCCATTAAAGCCGTGATACGTAAAAAAGATTACGAAAATAATATAAAAATAATAATTTAATATTAAAAAATTCATCACAACGAAAGAAGCTTTCGTGTGGAAACTAAAGTGCAAAACGCTATATACCAAAAAATTAAACAGGATTAAAAATACGCTGAGGAATATTCCAGTAAATCTATGTCAAATAGACAATAATGACGAAACTTGGGCCATATAGATTGAAAGGTGAGGCGATATAGGACGATTTAAGATTAATAGATTTCAAAACATTTTCTTTTCAATGACAGTCAATTGTTTGTCCAGAACAGGATTTGAACCTGTGACTCTGGGATCTTCAATCCTATGCTCTAAACCACTGAGCTATCTAGACGCTATTTATCTTACGGATGAAATAGGATTTGAACCCATGATAAATTAAATTTATGCCAATTTTCAAAATTGGTGCTTTTGACCACTCAGCCATTCATCCGAATTTAGGGTAGTAGGACTCGAACCTACAGTTTTTTGCGCCCAAGGCAAATACGATAACCTCTTACGTTATACCCTAATTTATTGTGATCATTAAGTAAATAAAATTAAAAATGCCATCATTAATGCGAATAAGGCTACTGCTTCTGTTAATGCAAAACCTAAAATAGTGTAGCCAAACAATTGTTGTTTTAACGAGGGATTACGGGCATATGCCATCACCAATGATCCAAACACAATGCCGACACCGGCTCCAACACCAGTTAAACCTATAGTTGCTAAACCAGCTCCTATCATTTTTGCGCTTTGTAAAGTAATATTCATATTTAATATATAGTTTGTTTGTTTTTAAGCCTCTCGCTCAAAGCTAGAATCGGATTCGAACCAATCTTTAAAGATTTGCAATCTTTCGCATAACCACTTTGCTATCTAGCCTTTCTATAACGGAAATAGGACTCGAACCTATAACTTCTGGATTATGATTCCAACGTTCTAACCTATTGAACTATGCCGTTTTTTAAACTCTTCGCTTTTTTGGTTGTTTACAACCGTTATGTGGGTGCGGAGTTTTTTCGGAAATTATGAATACTTTCGGAAAAAGGTATTTCAATGATTTTAATGCAAACTTCTTGTTTTTGTTAAAACCTTTAATTTTGAGAAAAACAAACTCATAGTTCGAACTATCTATAAATGATTTTATGCTCTTTAGAGAAGGGATCAAATACACAGTGTTCGTTTTTTTGGATCCCTTGTTTTTCTTAGATCCTGCAGAAGTCCAAAATAGAACATCACCTGTTACGCTTGTTACGCTAGATATGATGTTATTTGAGGTAAACAAGATTGATAAAACTACAAATTTATATTTACAATTGTTCATCATTTTTTTTACTTTTTAACGACCTAAGATTTCCAAAATGTAAGTAGTTTTAGTGAAGATGAAAACCTACGATCGAGTTCGAGAAGGGCATCGCGTAGTTATAAGTTTACTTCTAAAGTTAAAAAAGTTGGTTTATATTCAAGTTATTCTCATTCCAAAGCCCCTTTATACCATTCATATACGAAACCTAAAGTTAGTAAGATTAGGAAAACAATCATGATCCAAAAACCAAATAGGGACAGTTCACCCAAAACTAAAGATCATGGAAACAAAAAGCTAATTTCTAGATCAAAAATTAGAAAAAGGATTGCTACCAGATAAAAACGGATGTCAAAAGTAGTCCTGGCATCATCAAAAGGATTAAATCCACATTCATAAGCACTTACTTTTTCTTGATCGGCTTTTTGCGGAACTATCAAGTAAGAAAGCATGAATATAATAAAAGATAGAACTAAAGACAAAACTAAGAAAATCAAAATTGACGTATATTCATTAAATATTAATCTCATGATGTTCTATGGTAATCAATTAAAGCTTAAGAGTATACTCGCTACGAAAAAAACTCAACCTAATGACATAGGTAGAAAAACTTTTCAACCCAAACGCATCAGCTGATCATAACGATATCTAGGGAACGAAGAGCGTATCCAAATAAATCCAAACAATAATAAAGTAGTCTTCATACTAAACCATATAGTAGAAGGTATTCAGTAAAAAACAGCCCAACTATAAACAGGCAACCAACCACCCAAAAAAAATACGGTCGCTAGACTACACATCAAAATCATATTAGCGTACTCACCTAAAAAAAACAACGCAAAACCCATAGCCGAGTACTCAACATTGTAACCAGCTACTAACTCAGCTTCAGCTTCAGGTAAATCAAAAGGTGCTCTATTAGTTTCCGCAAGTGCAGATATGTAGAACATTATAAAAATAGGTAACAAGGGAAAAACAAATCACACAGATTGTTGAGTTAAAACTACTTCACTTAAATTTAGAGAACCTACACATAGTAAGATATTAATTAGAATCAAACCTATAGAAACTTCATAAGAAACCATTTGCGCTGCCGAACGCAGCGCTCCTAAGAATGCGTACTTGGAGTTACTTGACCATCCAGACGTAATAATACCATATATACTTAAAGAAGATATTGCTAATATATATAGAACGCCAACATTTATATCGGAATAAACTATTCCTTCACCCAAGGGTATAACACACCAAGAAACTAGTGCTAACAAAAAAGTAACAATTGGAGCTAATACAAATATAGTTAAATTTGCACTAGAAGGAAGTATCGTTTCTTTGACAAACAACTTTAAACCGTCTGCTAAAGGTTGGAATAACCCAAAAACACCAACAACATTAGGGCCTTTACGACGCTGCATCGATGCCATAACTTTACGTTCAGCTAACGTCATATATGCTATCGCCACCAAAAGCGGCAAGATAATTAGGACAATTTTCAGTAGAGAACTTACCAGATACATTACGTTGAAATTTTTAATTTATAAAAGATAAAGACATTTGTACTGCAAACAAGAAAACTAGTTCAATATCATAAAACAACGATAAAATAAATGCTAAAGTTAAACCTAAAATTACAGAGTTACACTTATTCGTAGACTTTAAAACACTATAACAGCTCTGCTTATCGAAGTACATCATCTTTACTAACCTTATATAATAAAAACAGGCTATGCAGCTCATCACTACAGCGAATAGAGAAATACCTAAAGCATTTATTCGCAAACTGGATGACAATACAAATACTTTCGAAAAAAAACCCGCTAAAGGGGGTATCCCAGCCATCGAAAACAAAGTTGATGCGAAAGTTAATGAAATTACTGGATTTATCTTAGCTAAACCAGATATACTTTCCAAATAACGAATTTGATAGTGTCGGAGTTCGTAGAACCGTAAACTTAATATTACCGAAAATATGTTTAGCATAGTCATCACATATACACAAACATAGAAAATTGAGTTGGCTACACTTTCTTGATTTCCTAACAGTAGAGGTAACAAGAAAAAACCTACATGGTTTATTGAGCTATAAGCAAAAAAACGTTTCCATTTTGTTTGTCTAAATGCACTGAAAGTTCCTATTAAAATCGATAAGAATATACAAACAAATAAAACGACGTACCAAAAGTTTGCATAATCAAAAAAACTGAATATTAAAACTCTATACAGCAACGCTAAAATTGCAAGCTTCGGCATTATTGAAAAAAGCGCCGTAATTGAGGTTGGGGAGCCTTCGTAGACATCAGGAGATCACATATGGAAGGGAGCAGAACTCAATTTAAATAAAAATGAGACTAAAACTAGGATCAAACCCGTTATGATACCGAAATGTATGTCGGAGTCGTCAATCATAAAATTAGTAAACATTTTTGATAGATCACCCAAGTTGGTCAACCCAGTTAACGCATAAATTAGTGAAATGCCGAAAAGTAAAAGTGCAGAAGAAAACGCACCCAAAATAAAATATTTCAAACCAGCTTCCGCCGAAAACTCCGATGTACGTCGAAAACTTGCTAGTATGTATAGAATTAAGCTTTGAAATTCTATCGACAAGTACATGATTAAAAGATCATACGATTGCACAATAAACAGTAAAGCCACCAAAACCAACAACAACAATATTCAGTATTCAAACGAGTTGATTCTTTCGTACGAACTGTATCGAAGTGTTGCGAAAAATCAACCCATGAAAGTTATGATTAGAAAATACTTAATATTGCAAGTAAACAAATCACAAATTAAGAAATTGCTACAAATCGTCGAGTTTTGAAACTCTTGAAAAAAAGATAATATAAAAGTAAACATAATAACTTGGGAAGTTATTAACCCCAAAGTTCTTGTCAACACAGGATAACCCCAAGACGTACTACATAAGACCCCGTAAACAATAAAAAAGCATACGCATAAAATTACAAAAATTTCTGGCAAAATCGGATACGTATCGTATAGTAGATTATTCATTCAATTTACTTTTTTTTATAAGAAGAGTTCTAGAGTATATTTAGACACTTCAATTAATGAAACTCTAACTAAATATAACAGTAATATCTTCAACTTTTTTAAGTGTACATAATCATGAGTTATTGTAGCTAAACCCAAGTTTAAATGTAAAGCTAAAAAACCACAAATAAGAAAAATTGCTTCAATATCAGCTAAAAACCCCACTAACGTAAACAGACCAGTTAAACGTAATGATACTCATAAATAGTTAAACATTTTTAATTTAGCTTTTAAGATATTAAATCTATTAAATTCATGCCCGAACAATGTATCTCGTTTAAAAAGCTATAAGGGTATACGCCGATTCACAGCGTTAGTAATACTAGCGGCGTCAAAATGAAAAACTCTCGCCTAGAAATATCTTGATACAATTGAATGTACTCCGTTTTCAAGACACCAAAACAAATTCGATTGAACAATCATATTGAATAAGAAGCACTTAAAACTACACCTACACAAGAGAAAAAAGTTAGTGTCGTGCTAACTTGGAACATTCCTAATAAAACTAATAGTTCCCCCGTAAAACTACTTGTACCAGGAAAGCCCATATTAGCGAGCGTGAAAAATAGAAAAACAATACCAAATAATGGCATCGATTGAACTAGGCCTGAATAATATTTAATGATTCTAGTTTTGTACCTATCATAAAGAATACCTGCACAAAAAAACAGCGCGCTTGATACTAAGCCATGGCTCAACATCAGCAGAACACTACCTTCCAATCCTTGAATATTCAATGAAAACACACCCATTGTGACTAAACCCATATGGGATACTGACGAATACGCTATTATTTTTTTCAGGTCAACCTGACGCAACGTAGTCAAAGAAGCATATATTACAGCTATTAAGCTTAAAATAAAAATTGCAGGTGTAAAAAACACAGACGCTAACGGAAACATAGGCAAAGAAAATCTCAAAAAACCGTAGCCCCCTATTTTTAAGAGTATACCTGCTAAAATAACAGATCCTGCCGTGGGTGCTTCTGCGTGGGCCTCGGGTAGTCATATATGGAAAGGGATCATTGGAATCTTTACTGCAAAGCTAGCAAAAAAAGAAATTCAAAGTACGATCTGCTTTAGCTCTGAAAACCTAAAACACCACAAGACCCTAAAATCTGTTGAGCCTGTTTCATAATATATAACTAGTAAACCTAAAAGCATCAATAACGATCCTATTAAAGTGTATAAAAAGAACTGATAAGAAGCTCTAATTTTTCTCTGTCTAGACCCTCATATACCAACAATTAAAAACATCGGAATTAGAACACTTTCAAAATAAATATAAAAAAGAAATATATCCAACACAGAGAAGACTTGGATTAAGAAAAATTCCAGTATTAGGAAACAAACTAGATAATCTTTTAAGTTAGTTTGCACAGAACTTCAACTTATTAAAATACAAATTATAACTAGAAAAGACGTCAATATTATAAAAAATAGCGATATACCATCAATACCTGTAGTATAATAAAAATTAGAGTAAGGGAATCATTTAAAAACAGAGACGTACTGAAAAAAAGACGTATTTGAATCAAACTGCAATCATAACAGTAAAGATAATATAAATGTCACGCAAGAGATTCACAGAGAAAATAGACGACATCAAGATTCGTTTGATGATGGTATTAAAAACAAAACTAAGACCCCGAGCAAAGGAGTTAATGATGTTCATACGAGTGGATTAAAAATTTCAATATTCATCAAAAATAATATTTGGTTTGTATGAGTCTAGATTGATTTGAACAATCAACATTACGCTTATCAAGTTACAATCGCCAACTATAGACGTTGCGAAAAACTGTACATGATAATTTCTTATCATACAGCTTAGTACGAAATTTCTTTTTCGTTTTTACTCTAGGCACTATCTTTTTCATTACAAAAAAGCCTTTGCTTAGAGTATAAATCCCTAATACATGTCTCAATTTTTTATTGTTTAAAATTTGAAGAGTCTTGTTTTATACCAAATTAATGTCTAGGCTTAAACTAAATGCACGCTCTTTAGTTTTTTTATATATTTAGAGTATAGATATTTTCAACAAGTTTCTGTACGTACTCATAAATTTATTTTTTGGTAAAGCTTTAGCTTTTTAACTATTCACCAAAATTTACATTTTTTACCTCCAAAATGATAAGATTTGCACTTACATAAAAAATTAATTCGATCAACAACGGATGCACCAACAATAATAATGATGGTGAACCAACATATCACACGCGTACGCTCTAACCTTTAAGCTATAGACTCAAACTTTAGTTAAGTTAAATAAAGAAGAATAATATGAAAAAAAAGCTTGTCAAATAGAAGTTTACTTCTATTATCGAATAACCATTGTAAATCAAATTCATACCAAAAAAACTTAAACCCAAGACCATGAAAAAAATGTAGTGAGTTATTTGACCTGTTTGTATTTTAATTATCAACTTTGATCAACTAGATATGAGTTTACTTAAACCAAAAGGCCCCGACAATTCCACGAAACCACGGTCCAGTGTTTTAAACATTGTGACATAACCAAGACGTAATGCAGGTACTACTAAAAACTTGCTATAAATAACATCCCAGAACCACTTTTTATTTGCTAAAAACGCCAGAAAAGAAAAAATTCTTGAAGGTTTTAAAGTAAAGTACTCACGTACATTCATTAAACTAGCTGCGACTAATCCAAACATACTTAAAAAAAAAGGCAACCACTTAACACCTAAATTCAACCATTCTGCTTCTACAAAAAAATTATGATTCGGTAACACAAATATAGAACCATTCCAAAAATCACTTCCCAGACCTATAAAAAGATCCTTAAATAAGTAACCGAAAAATAAACTACCTACCCCTAAGAAAACTAGAGGATAAATCATTAAAAAACTAGACTCATGAACTGAACCAGCCAGAATCCTGTTTGAATTAAAGTTGTTCAAAAACGTTAGATAAATTAAACGAAAAGAATAAAAAGCCGTAAATATTACTGATAGATTACCCAACCACGAAGCAAAAACTGCAGATGCTGCCACTAAATTACTTGAGTTTGTACTCTGTGTTAATTCTAGGATAAAATCCTTTGAGTAAAACCCTGTTAAGTAAGGAAAACCTGATAATGCTAAAGAACCTATTAACATCAAAGAATAGGTTACGGGAAGATAATTGATTAAAGAACCCATTCGGCGCATATCTTGTTCATTACCTACTGCATGTATTACGGAGCCTGCACTTAAAAACAACAACGCTTTAAAAAAAGCATGGTTAAATAAGTGGAACAAACTCACATCATAACTGGATAACCCACAGGAAAAAATCATGTAACCGAGCTGACTGCACGTAGAATAAGCAATTACTTTTTTAAGGTCATTTTGGAAAACACCCACCATACCAGCAAAAAACGCTGTTAGCGACCCGAAGAACGTCAGCATGCAAAGAGCTGTGGGTGAATATTCTAATAGGTTAGAGAATCTTATCATAAGAAATACCCCTGCCGTAACCATCGTAGCAGCATGTATTAATGCAGATACCGGGGTGGGCCCCTCCATAGCGTCGGGAAGTCAAGTGTGTAGTCCCAATTGTGCTGATTTTCCCATAGCCCCTATAAAGAAAAGTATGCTTATTAATGTTAAGCCGTGCAGTTTAAAACCCATAAAAACTAAAAACTTGTCATCAAGAATGGGTGCTAATGTAAATATGGTTGAATAATCTATAGAATAGAATAGCGAGAATGCTGCCAAGATCCCTAAACTTAAGCTAAAATCACCTATACGATTAACTATCAAAGCTTTTATAGCTGATTGGTTAGCTGATAAACGTGTATATCAGAAACTTATAAGTAAGTAGGAAGCTAGACCTACACCTTCTCACCCTAAAAACATTTGTAGTAAATTATCAGCCGTTACTAAGATTAACATAAAAAAAGTAAAAAGTTCCAAATACGACATATATCTGGGACGATGCGGATCAGTTTCCATATATTTAATTGAGTATAAATGTACTAAACTGGATACTAAAGTAACGACTACAAGCATTACAGCCGTAATACTATCAAAAAAAAATCCTCAATGAATTTTTAATATACCTGATTCAATCCAGGGCAATAGTTCTATGTAACACGAAGTCCCAGTTAAACCGACTTCATAGAATGAAAAAAAAGACAATAACGCTGAGATGGTTACACAGGTTGTTGAATATATACTTGAACCCCAGCAACCTAATCAGCGTCCTCCTAAACCTGAAATTACGGCCCCCAGCAATGGTAACAATAAAATTACTAAATACACAACGTTTTTATTTTTCTAGGTTTAAGCTGTTCACTTTAGATAAAAAGGAATTAAATCAAAAAGATGTTGACTACAATACAACATAGAACTTTGTGAAGCTTGGCTTATTTTTTCATCAACTGTTATTACAGAAGAGTTTACGTTTAAAGATTTCAAGCAATTAAGTTCTCTCAGAAGATGATTTTCTACCACAACTAAATTTCTTATTAGTGCTTGATTCAACGAAGCTTGCTTTTTTTCGAACTGTGCTGATAAATTTTCAGTTTCAACAGAGTTCACTTCAATTATAAGTCTTCTTGACTTTAAAGACTTTAGAAATATTGGGAAAAAATAGTGAGTAAGTAACGAATAAAGAAAACTAAAAATTAAAAACAGTCAAAAGATTTGGGTGAATACTATAATTTTGTCTAATTGTGGCATTTTTTTCTTCAAATTTTTAGTGCATATCTAATACGTCGTTCAAGTAGATGCAAGTGAGTAAAGTAAACACGTAAGCTTGTAAGCCTGCTATTGCTAATTCCAAACCTATCAAGGTCAATAAAAGTCCTAGAGGTATTATATGAAAAATAGCTAGTAGTCCCCCTGCAGAGAGCATCGTTCATGCAAAACCTGCTATAATCTTCAACAACGTATGGCCTGATGTCATGTTTGCGAATAAACGTATCGATAAAGTAAAAACCTTCACAATATAAGAAAGAAATTCTATAGTCACAATTAAGGGTACTATTACTAATGGTACTCCTTTAGGCAAAAATAAAGCAAAAAATTTAAAACCGTGTGTTTGAATACCTATTATGTTGATCCCGACGAATATTGATAGGGCTAAACCAAAAGTAAAGACTATGTGACTAGTCACGGTGAAACTGTAAGGGATCATGCCTATAAAGTTGCAGTACAGCAACAACAAATGTAAAGAAAATACGAACGAAAAATAGAACTCTCCTTTAGGCCCTATATTTTCTTGAATCATGTTAGAAGTCACAATGTAGGCTGACTCTTTAACAGACTGCCAATTGTTGGGTATTAGCGTTGTTTTGTAGAAACTTAAGCTAAGCCAAAAGATCATTACAAGGGAAACAATAATTAGGAAAAAAGATGAGTTTGTCACTGAGATGTTGAACCCGGATACTGAGAGTGGTAGTAAAGTAGTTATTTCAAACTGCTCTAAAGGACTTAATATTATAATCTGTTTTTGCATTTTCGCGTTTAAGTTTAAGTTTGATAAAGTCAGGAGAAGAAGGATTTGAACCCTCACCCAATGGTTTTGAAAACCATAGCTCTACCGTTGAGCTATTCTCCTTTCTTTCAATCTTTTGGTTAATTATATAATAGTAGTGGAGATAATTGGCTTCGAACCAATGATCCTATGTATGCAAAACATATGTTTTACCTGTTAAACTATATCCCCGCTATGTTTGTGTTTCTCTACGTAATGTGTTTGATCTCTGGCCTTCGGCTCCTCTCTCTCTCTATTCTAGAGAGAGAGAAAATAGGGGGTTACAAGGGGGTACATTTATCTCCTCCTATAGTAAACGCTTTTTTTATGTAAGGTTTTTTTTTTTCAAAAGTAACCCCCCTTACTTTTGAAAAAAAAAAACCTTACATAAAAAAAGCGTTTACTATAGGAGGAGATGGTTGAGCGGTTTAAAACAACGGTTTGCTAAATCGTCACATAATAGAACATCTATGTCATGGGTTCGAATCCCATTCTTCTCATGATTTCACAAGATGAGCAAGGAGAGGTGGCTGAGCGGTCAAAAGCAATAGACTGTAAATCTATCGATTATTTATATATACGTAGGTTCGAGTCCTACCCTCTTCATAAGGCGTTTTTAGTTTAATGGACAAAACATCAATCTTCTAAATTGAGTATTGAAGGTTCAATTCCTTCAAGACGCGTGTGGACAACTTCG